TTTATTTATATTGTATAATTATTAGCAATGGTTAATGAATTTATTAAATTAAAATTTTATTTTATTATTATTATTATTATATTAAACATTTAATATATTAATATATATATATATATATAAATTATTACCTAATATATATATATATAATTAATATAATATAATTTATTAAATTTTAAAATTTTATATAGCAATTTTATATTTACATTTAATATTATGAAGAAAAAAAGAAAGAAATTATTAAATGTTTAATAATTTACATTAAATATTTTATTATAAAAAAAAAAAAAAAAAAATTCTATGTAAGAAATTATGCTAATAAATAAATTTTTTATGGTTTAAAAAATTTATTTTAAATTTGTTTTACATATAAATTTTAGTGTTAGTTTTTATTTATTTAAATAATAAATAATTTTTTAGTAGTAATTAGTTTTAAAAATTTAAGAAATTAGGATTTAGCAATATAAAAATTAATAACTAATTTTGTGCCAGCAGTTGCGGTTATACAAAAATTGATTTAAATTTTTTTAGATTTTAATTAATAATTGTTTTTATAGTTAAAATTTTAAATTATTAAGTGAAATTTTAATTTAAAAAAAAATTATTTAAAATTTATGATTTAATAAATTTATTAAAAGACTAGGATTAGATACCCTATTATTAAAATTTAAATTATTATTCTAAAATAGTAGGTAATTTTTTATTGAAACTTAAATAATTTGGCGGTATTTTAGTTTATTTAGAGGAATCTGTTTAATAATTGATAATCCACGAATAAATTTACTTAATTTAAAATTTTGTATATCGTTGTTAAAAAAATATTTTTTAATGAGAATAATATTTAAAAATTAAAATTAAAAATTAAATCAGATCAAGATGCAGATTATAATTAAGAATATAATGGATTACAATAAATTTATTTATTTTGGATTTTAATTTGGAATAATTAAATAAAATTGGATTTAAATGTAATTTTATTTAATTTAATAAAATGATTTTTTATTAAAATATGTACATATTGCCCGTCGCTTTCATTTATAAATTGAAATAAGTCGTAACAAAGTAGAGGTACTGGAAAGTGTTTCTAGAAAGAACAAATTAGAGCTTGAATAAGTATTTCATTTACATTGAAAAGATATTATAATTTAATTAATTTGAGGGGGTAAATTAATAAATAAAATTATAATAAAATAAATTTTAATATTAAAAATATATGGGGGTTAAAGTATTTTTAATAGAAAAAATTTAAAATTTTATAGTTTATTAGTATTGTAAAAGAATTTTGAAATATTTTGAAAATTAAATTGTTAAAAAGTAAATTTAATTTATTGTATCTTGTGTATCAGAGTTTATTAAATAAAGTTTATTTGTTTAAGATTCTCGAATTTGAAAGAGTTAATTAATTATGAAATTTATTGTTTCATAAATATTTTTAATAATTAATTGGAAATGAAATGTTAATCGTTTTTAAATATATCTAGTTTTTTTAGAAAAAAATTTAATTTTAAATTAATTAAAAAATATATTTAATAAATAAATATATTTTTTATTTAATTTAATATTTTAAGGGATAAGCTTTAAATTAAATTATTATAATTAATTAAATTTAAATTTAAAAATTTTATAATTTATATTGTTAATAAATTTTAATTTATTATAAATAATTTTAAATAAATTTAAAATTTAATTAAAATTTAATTTTTTATAAAAAAATATTTTTTAATGGTAAAAATTTAGTTATAATGATAAAATTAGTATATAAAAATATAACTAAAATTTAATATTAATTTTATAATAATTATTTTAAAGGAACTCGACAAATTAATATAATTTAAATTTATAATTTTAATTATTTTTATATTCACCTGTTTAACAAAACATGTCTTTTTGAATATAATTTAAAGTCTAATCTGCCCACTGATTTAAAATTAAAGGGCTGCAGTATATTGACTGTACAAAGGTAGCATAATCATTAGTCTCTTAATTGGTGACTTGTATGAAGGATTGGATGAAATATAAATTGTCTCTAAAGTATATAATTGAATTTAATTTTTTTATTAAAAAGTAAAATAATTAAAAAGACGAGGAGACCCTATAGAGTTTTATATTTGTTTATTTAATTTATTTATATATTTATAAATTTAAATGAAATAATTATTTTTATGGGGGTGATAAAAAAAATTTATTTACTTTTTTTTTTATTTAATCATAAATAAGTGAATTTTTGATCCATTATTAATGATTATAAGATTAAATTACCTTAGGGATAACAGCGTAATTTTTTTTTTTAGTACAAATAAAAAAAAAAGTTTGCGACCTCGATGTTGGATTAAGATAAAATTTAAATGCAAAAGTTTAAAATTTTGATCTGTTCGATCATTAAAATCTTACATGATCTGAGTTCAAACCGGTGTGAGCCAGGTTGGTTTCTATCTTTTAATATTTTTAATATTTTAGTACGAAAGGATCAAATATTGTAATTAAATTAAAATAATTTTGAATATTATTAAGTTATAATAAATTTATAACTATTTTGGCAGAAAAATGTGATGATTTTAGAATTCATTAATATATAATTTTATTATATATATAGTAATGATAATTATAGATTTATTTTTAGTTTTAGTTGGTTTATTAGTTTTAATTTTAGGGGTTTTAATTGGGGTTGCTTTTTTAGTTTTATTAGAGCGTAAAGTTTTAGGTTATATTCAAATTCGTAAAGGCCCTAATAAAGTAGGGTTTATTGGTATTTTGCAACCTTTTTCTGATGCTATTAAATTATTTACAAAAGAGACTACATATCCTAATTTTTCTAATTATTATTGTTATTATTTTTCTCCTGTGGTAAGATTTATTTTATCTTTATTTATTTGAATATTGATTCCTTATTATTTTAATATAGTTAGATTTAATTTAGGTCTTTTATTTTTTTTATGTTGTACTAGAATAGGGGTATATACTGTTATAATTGCTGGTTGATCTTCTAATTCTAATTATGCTTTATTAGGGGGTTTACGTGCTGTTGCACAAACAATTTCTTATGAAGTGAGAATGGCTCTGATTTTAATATCTAGAATTATTATAATTATAGATTTTAATTTAATAATATTTTATTTTTATCAAAAATTAATTTGAATAATATTTTTAATAATTCCTTTATCTTTAAGATGAATTTCTTCCATGTTAGCTGAAACTAATCGAACTCCTTTTGATTTTGCTGAAGGAGAAAGAGAATTAGTTTCAGGGTTTAATATTGAATATAGAAGAGGTGGTTTTGCTTTAATTTTTTTAGCTGAATATTCTAGAATTTTATTTATAAGATTTTTATTTGTAATTATTTATATAGGGGGTTATAGATTAAGATTTTTATTTTATTTAAAATTAACATTAATTTCTTTTTTATTTATTTGAGTTCGAGGTACTTTACCTCGATATCGTTATGATAAATTGATATATTTAGCTTGAAAAAGTTATTTACCTATTTCTTTAAATTTTTTATTGTTTTTTTTAGGGGTAAAGATTTTTTTTTAATTGATTATTTTTAGTATAAATTAATAGAATAAATATTCTTTCTTAAGTTTTCAAAACAAATGCTTATGAACAAGCTCATTAATTATAGTTAATTTTAAATAGTTAAAATTTAGTTAAAAATTAAATTATCTCAATATTTACTTAATAAAGGGTTGATAATAAAATATCTAAAGTAAAAAATTGTTAATATTTGTCCTGTTAAAATGTAAGGAATTTCTACAGGTCGAGCTCCAATTCAGGTTAATAAAATAATTATAATAATAAATATTCAAAATATTAATTGATTGATTGGGTAAAATTGAATACCTTGTATTTTTTTATTAAATGTTAAAGGTAAAATAATTAAAATTAAAATTGATATAATTAAAGCAATTACTCCTCCTAATTTATTAGGAATTGATCGAAGAATAGCATATGCAAATAAAAAATATCATTCAGGTTGAATGTGAATTGGTGTAACTAAAGGATTAGCGGGAATAAAATTGTCTGGATCTCCTAATAAATAGGGGTTAATTAAAGTTAACATAGTTAGTAAAAAGATTAAAATAATAAATCCAATTAAATCTTTATAAGTGAAAAATGGGTGAAAGGGAATTTTATCAAAATTACTATTTAATCCTAATGGGTTATTAGAACCTGTTTGATGAAGAAATAATAAATGAATTATTGTTAATATTAAAATAATAAAAGGTAATAAAAAATGAAAAGTATAAAATCGAGTTAAAGTTGCATTATCTACTGCGAATCCCCCTCAAATTCAGTTTACTAGTATATTTCCTAAATAAGGGATTGCTGATAATAAATTAGTAATAACTGTTGCTCCTCAGAAAGATATTTGACCTCAAGGTAATACATATCCTATAAATGCAGTTGCTATTAATATAAATAAAATAATTACACCAATTAATCAAGTTATTTTTAAATTAAAAGATTCATAATAAATTCCTCGACCAATATGAATGTAAATACAAATAAAGAAAAAAGAAGCTCCATTTGCATGAAGAGTTCGAATTAATCATCCGTAATTTACATTTCGACAAATATAATTAACTCTGTAAAAAGCTATTTCAATATTGGCTGTATAATATATTGTTAAAAATAATCCTGTAATAATTTGAGTTATTAAGCATAAAGCTAATAAAGATCCAAAATTTCATCATATAGAAATATTTGAGGGGGATGGTAGATCAATTAATGATCCATTAATAATTTTTAAAATTGGGTGTGTTTTTCGAATTGGTTTATATATATTTAACATTAAATTAAGTTAATAATTGTGAGTTCGTAAAGGGCCATAAAAAATATTAGTGATTTTAACAATTGCGATTAAGGTAATAAATAAATAAATAATTAATAATATTATTAATATTGATGATTTATTATTGTATAGTTTATTTATATTAATTTTATTTTCATTATTAAATCAAAATATATTTATTAGGGTTTCTATTTCTGAATTATTATTTAAATTTATTCAATTTAGGTTTTTGAAAAAAATTATTTGAGTTATAATTAATAATAAAATAAAAATATAAATAAATATTTTTATATTATTTGATAAAATAAATAATTCATTAGATGCAATTCTTGATACATAAATAAATAATACTAGTAAACCTCCTAGAAAAGTTAAAAATAAAATATATGAGAATCAGTATGTTTTAATTATTATTCCGGATATTAAGCATATTAATATAGTTTGAATTAAAATTATTAATCCTATAGATAAAGGGTGATTTAAGAAATATATTATGATTGATAGTATAATTATAGATATAGAAATAAATATTTTTATCATTCAAAAAATAGTTTATAAAAATAATAATTTTGGGGATTATAGATAAAGAATTTTCTTTTTTTTTGAGTTTTTAAAGATAATTACTTAATTTTGATTTACAAGACCAATGTTTTTTTTTAAACTATAAAAACAATTAATTATTTATTAATGATAATTATAAATATATGAATTATTTTTATTGTTATATTTTTTGTAGGTAATTTAATTTTTATTTCTAAAAATAAACATTTATTAATTATTTTATTAAGATTAGAATTTATAGTTTTAAGAATTTTTTTTTTTTTTTTAATGTATTTAATAATGATTGATTATGATATATATATATTAATAGTATTTTTAGTATTTTCTGTTTGGGAGGGGGCATTGGGGTTGTCAATTTTAGTTTCTATAATTCGAACTCATGGTAATGATTATTTTCAAAGATTTAGTTTATTATAAATGATAAAGTTTTTATTTTATATAATTTTTATAATTCCTTTATGTTTTATAATTGATATATTTTGAATGGTTCAATTTTCATTAATATTATTAATATTTATATTTATGAATTTATCTTTGACTTATTTAAGTAATAATTTAAGTTATATATTATTTTGTGATTATATTTCTTTTGGTTTAATTTTATTAAGTATTTGAATTTGTTTATTAATAATTATATCTAGAGAAAATTTATTTAAGTTAAATTATTATGTTAATTTTTTTTTATTTAATATTTTAATTTTATTAATTTTATTATTTTTAACTTTTAGAGTTATAAATTTATTTATATTTTATTTATTTTTTGAGGGTAGTTTAATTCCAACTCTTTTATTAATTATTGGGTGGGGGTATCAACCTGAACGAGTTCAAGCTGGAATATATTTAATATTTTATACTTTATTTGCTTCATTACCTTTATTAATAGGAGTGTTTTATATATATACTGAAATATATAGAATAATTATTTATTTTATAAAATTTTTTAATTTAAATTTTATTTTATTATATTTTTGTATAGTTTTAGCTTTTTTAGTAAAGATACCTATATATTTTGTACATTTATGACTTCCTAAGGCTCATGTTGAGGCTCCTGTCTCAGGGTCTATAATTTTAGCTGGAATTATATTAAAATTAGGGGGGTATGGTTTATTACGTATTTTAATTTTTTTACAGGAAATTAATTTAAAATTAAATTATGTTTGATTAATTGTAAGATTGGTAGGCGGGTTTTATATTAGATTAAAATGTTTTTGTCAAGTTGATATTAAATCTTTAATTGCTTATTCTTCTGTTTCTCATATAAGAATTGTAATTGGGGGTATTATAATTATAAATTATTGAGGGTATTTTGGTTCATATATTATAATAATTGGTCATGGTTTATGTTCTTCAGGTATATTTTGTCTTGCTAATATTAATTATGAGCGTTTACATAGTCGTAGTTTATATATTAATAAAGGTATAATAAATTTTATACCTTCAATAAGAATATGGTGATTTTTATTAATATCTTCTAATATATCAGCTCCCCCCTCATTAAATTTATTAGGGGAAATTAGATTGATTAATGGATTATTAAGTTGATCTTGAATATCTATAATTATGTTAATAATAATTTCTTTTTTTAGAGCGGGTTATAGTTTATATTTATATTCTTATACTCAACATGGGAAGTTTTATCAAGGTATTTATAGATTTTATGGGGGTGTTTCTCGAGAATATTTATTATTATTTTTACATTGATTACCTTTAAATATAATAATTTTAAGGGTTGAATATTTTATAATTAATTAATTTAAATAATTTAATAAAAATATTGATTTGTGGGGTCAAAAATATGATTTAATGTCATTTTAAATTATTAATAAAAATATTTGTTTATATATATTTATTTTTTTATTTTTTTTTAGAATTATGAGTTTTTTTTTTATAGTTTATTTAAATATAAATAATATAGTAATTTTTTTTGAGTGGGAGTTAATTACTTTAAATTCTACAAGAATTGTAATATCAATTTTATTTGATTGAATATCATTATTGTTTATAATATTTGTTTTAATAATTTCTTCAGTTGTTATTTATTATAGAATAAGATATATGTCTTCTGATTTAAATTTAATTCGTTTTATTATTTTAGTTTTATTATTTGTTTTTTCAATAATTTTATTAATTATTAGTCCTAATATTATTAGAATTTTATTAGGTTGAGATGGGTTAGGTTTAGTTTCTTATTTATTAGTAATTTATTATCAAAATTTAAAATCTTATAATGCGGGTATATTAACTGCTTTATCAAATCGAATTGGGGATGTTTTAATTTTAATAGTTATTTCTTGAATATTAAATTATGGAAGTTGAAATTATATTTTTTATTTAAATTTTATAAAAAATGACTTAATTATAAGATTTATTAGAATTATAATTATTATAGCTGCTATAACTAAGAGAGCTCAAATTCCTTTTAGATCTTGATTACCAGCTGCGATAGCTGCTCCTACTCCTGTTTCAGCTTTAGTACATTCATCAACTTTAGTTACTGCGGGTGTATATTTATTAATTCGATTCAATATATTAATTTTAAATACCTTTTTTATTAAAATTTTATTATTATTAGGTATATTAACTATATTTATAGCAGGGGTTTCAGCTAATTATGAGTTTGATTTAAAAAAAATTATTGCTTTGTCAACTTTAAGACAATTAGGTTTAATAATAAGAATTTTAAGTATAGGATTTCCTGATTTAGCTTTTTTTCATTTATTAAGTCATGCTATATTTAAAGCATTATTATTTATATGTGCGGGGGTCATTATTCACATGATGAATGATATTCAAGATATTCGCTATATAGGTGGTATTAGATTAAATCTTCCTTTAACTTCTTTATGTTTAAATATTTCAAATATAGCTTTATGTGGGGTTCCTTTTTTAGCTGGGTTTTATTCAAAAGATTTAATTTTAGAGATGGTAAGTTTTAGAAATTTAAATTTATTTGTGTTTTTTTTTTATTATATTTCTACAGGATTAACTATATTTTATACAATTCGTTTATTATTGTATATGATAATTAATGATTATAATTTATTAAGAATTTATAATTTATATGATGAAGATTATACAATATTAAATAGAATATTTATATTATTATTTATGAGAGTTATTAGAGGAAGTTTTTTAAGTTGAATAATATTTTATTATCCTTATATAATTTATTTACCCTTTAATTTAAAAATAATAGTAATTTATGTGAGAGTATTAGGGGGTTTAATGGGATTTATAATTAGTAATATAAATATTTATAGAGTAAATAAATTTATTATAACTTATAATTTAAGAAGTTTTTTATGTTTAATATGATTTATACCTAATTTATCTACTTACGGGTTAAATTATTATTTTTTAAATTTTGGTCAAAATTTATTAAAGATTGTTGATATAGGTTGAACAGAATTATATAGAGGTCAAGGTTTTATAATTATTTTAAAAAAATATTCTATTTTTTATAATATTTTTCAAATAAATAATTTAAAAATTTATTTATTTAGATTTGTAGTTTGAATAATAATTTTAATGTATATATTAATTATTAATTATTTAAATAGCTTATATTTAGAGTTTAATATTGAAGATATTAAGGAGATTAACTAATCTTTAAATAAGTATTTATAAAAATTTTATATTTTATTTTTACAATGAAAATGTAATGTTTTATATTTAAACTATATAAATAAGAAATATTAATGGAATTTAACCACTAAAAATTAAGTTAGCAGCTTAATTTTAATCTTTATATTTCTTTAATTGGAATAAAAATTCAATTTTATCATTAACAGTGATATACCTCTATATTTGGTTTCAATTAATAAATATTAAATAAGGAGTATTAATTAAACTCTAAATTTTAAGTCGAAATTAAATGCAAAATTTTGCTTCTTATTTAAATTAAGATAAATTAATTTATAATTAATATTTTTTGATTGCAAATCAAATATTTTATTTAAATTATAATCCTTTTATTAATTTGTTCAATTTAATATATTTTGATTTCATTCATGGTATAATCCTAATAATAAGATAACAATAAAAAAAAATCTAATTTTTATTCAAGTTAAGAAATTTACTAATTTAAAAGTTAAAATAATTGGAAAAATTAAAGCAATTTCTACATCAAAAATTAAAAAGATTATTGTGATTAAAAAAAAATGTAAAGAGAATGGAATTCGAGCTATTGATTTAGGGTCGAATCCACATTCAAATGGTGAACATTTTTCTCGGTCTATAAATGATTTTTTTGATAGAAAAATTGATAATAATATTATTATGTTAGAGATAATTAAAATTAAAATTAAAATATTTATTATTAAAATGATTATTTATATTAAAATAAAATTAAACTTTTTGATTGGAAGTCAAATATACTAAATATATTATATAAATAATTAATTACCTCATCAATAAATTGAAATATATAAAAATAATCAGACAACATCTACAAAATGTCAATATCAAGCTGCTGCTTCAAATCCAAAATGATGATTTTTAGAAAAGTGTTTATTTAAAAGTCGGATGAAGCATACCATTAAAAATATAGTTCCGATAATAACATGTATTCCATGAAATCCTGTTGCTATAAAAAATGTGGATCCATAAATTCTATCTGCAATACAGAATGGAGCTTCTATATATTCATATGCTTGTAAAATTGTAAAATAGATTCCTAATAAAATAGTTAAAAATAATCTTTGGTTAGCTTGAGAATAGTTATTTTTTATAATTGCATGGTGGGTTCATGTAATTGTAACTCCTGATCTAATTAAAATAATTGTATTTAATAGAGGAATTTGAAATGGATTAAATGGATAAATACTTATAGGGGGTCATATTGCTCCAATTTCAATATTAGGGGATAATCTTCTATGAAAAAAAGCTCAAAAAAATGAAATGAAGAAAAAAATTTCAGATACAATAAATAAAATTATTCCTCAACGAAGTCCTTTTGTAACTAGAATTGTATGTTTACCTTGAAAAGTGCCTTCTCGAGAAACATCTCGTCATCATTGAAATATAGTTAAAATTGTAATAATATACCCTAAAATTAATAAATTTATATTAAAATTATGAAATCATTTTATTATTCCTGTTACTAAGGTTAAAACACCAATAGCTCCGGTTAAAGGTCAAGGACTATAATCAACTAGGTGGTATGGATGATAATTAAAATTATTTTTCATTTATTAGTTTACTTCTCTAGAATAAAGAGTTCTTAAAATTGCAATTACATATGATTGAATAATTGCTACTGCTGATTCTAAGATTAATAATATAATTTGAATAATAATTAATAATAAAATGAAGTAAGATATATTAGGTCCTGTTCTTCTTAATAAAGTTATTAATAAATGTCCTGCAATTATATTAGCAGTTAATCGTACAGCTAAAGTACCTGGTCGAATAATATTTCTAATAGTTTCAATTAAAACTATGAAAGGTATTAAAATACTTGGGGTTCCTTGAGGGATTATGTGTGTGAATATGTGTTGATAATTATTAATTCACCCATATAATATAAATCTTAATCATAAAGGTAAAGAGATTGATAAAGTTAAAGTTAAATGACTTGTTCTAGTGAAAATATATGGAAATAAACCTAAAAAATTATTAAATAATACAAATGAAAATATTGAAATAAAAATAAAAGTTGATCCTTTGAAGTAATTATTTTTTAGTAGTGTTTTAAATTCATTATGAAGTTTATTTAAGATAAAATTTCATAAAATAAAGTGTCGATTAGGGATAATTCAGAATGAATAAGGTAAAAAAATAATTCCTAATATTGTTCTTATTCAATTAATAGATAAATTAAATAAGTTTGTAGATGGGTCAAAAATTGAAAATAAATTTCTTATCATTTTCAATTAAAATTATTTTTGTTTATTTTTTTATTTTTATTTAAGTGGTTGAATTTGAGGGGAAAAATATAATAATTTAAAATATTAAAAATAATAAAAATACAAATAAAAAATAAAAGTGATATAATTCAATTAATTGGTATTATTTGAGGGATAAAAGAATATTACTTTTGTAATAATTTAAATTTGACATATTTATGTTATAAATTAACTAATTCTTTTCATTAGAAGTAATTGCTAATTTACTATTAAATGGTTTAAGAGACCAGTACTTGCTTTCAGTCATCTAATGATGAATAATTATTAACTCAATTAATAAAATTTTTAATTGAAATTCTTTCAATTACAATAGGTATAAATCTATGATTTGCTCCACAAATTTCAGAACATTGTCCATAGAAAATTCCTGGTCGATTGATAAAAAAATTTGTTTGATTTAATCGACCAGGATTAGCATCAACTTTAACTCCTAATGATGGGATAGTTCATGAGTGAATAACATCTGTTGCTGTTACTATAATTCGAATTTGATTATTTATAGGTAGTACAATTCGATTATCTACATCTAATAGTCGAAAATTATTATTTAATAATTCATTGGCGGGAATTATATAAGAATCAAATTCAATATTGTGAAAATCTGAATATTCATATCTTCAATATCATTGGTGGCCGATTGATTTTAAAGTAATTAAGGGGTTGTTAAGTTCATCTAATAAGTAAAGTAATCGTAATGAAGGTAAAGCAATAAAAATTAAAGTAATAGCTGGAAGAATGGTTCAAATTATTTCAATTAATTGACCTTCTAATAAAAATCGATTAATATATTTATTAAAAAATAAATTTAATATTAAATATCCCACTAAAATAGTAATTATAATTAAAATGACTAAAGTATGATCATGAAAAAAGATAATTTGTTCTATTAAAGGGGAAGCTCTATTTTGTAAGTTAAGATTAGATCAAGTTGCCATTTCTAAAAAAAGGATATCCTTTATAAATGGGGTTTAAATCCATTACATATAATCTGCCATATTAGAAGTTTCTTAAAATTGGCAATTCATTATATGAGTGTTCAGCTGGTGGTAAATTTTGATATCATTCAATTGATGAGGATATATTTAAAGTAAATAAGGAAATTCGTTGATAAATTATTGACTCTCAAATAATAATTAAAATTATTATAATAGCTAATAATGAAATATAAGATCCTAATGATGAAATTAAATTTCAAGAAATATAAGAATCAGGGTAATCAGAATATCGTCGAGGTATTCCAGCTAACCCTAGAAAATGTTGAGGGAAAAAAGTTAAATTAACACCTAAAAATATAATAAAAAATTGAATTTTTAATAAATATGGATTTAAAGTTAATCCTAAAAATAAAGGATATCAATGAATAAATCCTCCTATAATAGCAAATACAGCTCCTATTGATAAAACATAGTGAAAATGGGCTACTACATAATAAGTATCGTGAAGGGTAATATCAATGGAAGAATTTGCTAAAATTACTCCTGTTAAACCTCCTACAGTAAATAAAAAAACAAATCCTAAACTTCATAAAATTGAAGGATTATAATTAATTTGAGTTCCATGAAGTGTAGCTAATCATCTAAAAATTTTAATACCTGTGGGCACTGCAATAATTATTGTTGCGGATGTAAAATATGCTCGAGTATCAATATCCATACCAATAGTAAATATATGATGAGCTCAAACAATAAATCCTAATAAACCGATTGCTATTATGGCATAGATTATTCCTAAACATCCAAATGTTTCCTTTTTTGTTCTTTCTTGTGAAATAATGTGAGAAATTATTCCGAATCCTGGTAAAATAAGAATATAAACTTCAGGATGACCAAAAAATCAAAATAAATGTTGGTATAAAATTGGGTCTCCTCCTCCAGCAGGGTCAAAGAATGATGTATTTAAATTTCGATCTGTTAATAATATAGTGATTGCTCCAGCTAATACAGGTAATGATAATAATAATAAAAATGCTGTAATTCCAACAGCTCAAACAAATAAAGGTATTTGATCAAATGATATGTTATTAATTCGTATGTTAATAATTGTAGTAATAAAATTAATTGCACCTAAAATAGATGAAATTCCTGCTAAATGTAAAGAAAAAATAGCTAAATCTACTGATCTACCTCTATGAGCAATATTAGAAGATAGGGGGGGGTAAACTGTTCAACCTGTTCCAGCTCCATTTTCTACAATACTACTAGAAATTAATAGTATTAAAGAAGGGGGTAAAAGCCAAAAACTTATATTATTTATTCGGGGGAAAGCTATATCAGGGGCTCCTAATATTAAAGGTACTAATCAATTTCCAAATCCTCCAATTATAATAGGTATTACTATAAAAAAAATTATAATAAATGCATGAGCTGTTACAATTGTATTATAAATTTGATCATCTCCAATTAATGATCCAGGATTTCCTAATTCTGCTCGAATTAATAAACTTAAAGAAGTTCCCACTATTCCTGCTCAAATTCCAAAAATAAAATATAATGTTCCAATATCTTTATGATTTGTAGAGTAAAGTCATTTTCGCTAATAAAATGGCTGAGTTTAGGCGATAAATTGTAAATTTATTTACGGGAAATATTCTCTTTTATTAAGCCTTATATTCAATAATGATATAAAATTGCAAATTTTAAGGGGTAATTTATTAATTACTAAGGCTTAAAGAATATTTCTTTATAAATAATTTTGAAGATTATTAGTTTATTTAACTTAAAACCTTTATATATATAGATAGGTTCTAAGAATTATTCCTATTACAGAAATAAATGAAAATAAATTAATAAAAATTATAAAATTATTTTTTAAGAAAATTTTAAATCATTTTATTTTAAAATAATTAAATATGAATGATGAATAAATAATTCGAATATAAAAATAAATAGTAATAAGACTTCTTATTACTATAATAAATGTTAATAAATAAAATTTATTTATTATTAAAAAATTAATAATAATTCATTTAGGTAAAAATCCAACGAAAGGGGGTAACCCCCCTAAAGATAAAAAATTAATAAATAAGTTTAATTTGATTATAAAATTTATATTATTAATAAATAATTGATCAATAAAAAATATGTTTAAAATATAAAATAAAAAAAATATAATTCTAATTAAAAATGAATAAAAAAAAAAATAAAAAATTCATAAATTTTCTCTGATTAAAATTGAAAAAATTATTCAACCTAAATTATTAATAGAGGAAAATGATATTAATTTTCGTAAAGATGTTTGATTTAAACCCCCAATAGCTCCAATTATTACATTTATAATAATAATAAGATATATATAATCATAATTTAAATAATAAGAAAGTAAAATCAAAGGGGTGATTTTTTGTCAAGTTATCAAAATAAAATTATTAAATCAAGATAAACCTTCAGAAATATTAGGGAATCAAAAATGAAAGGGAGCTGATCCTATTTTTATTAATAGGGAAGAGTTAATTATAATTGAGATGAAATAATTTATTTCAAAATTTTTTATTAGGATTATTTTTATTAAAATTGAAAATAAAAAGTTTATAGATGCAATAGATTGAGTTAAAAAATATTTTAAGGCTGCTTCTGAGGAAAAAAGGTTATTTGAATTTGAAATTAGGGGGATAAATCTTAGTAAATTAATTTCTAATCCAATTCAACACCCAAATCAAGAGTTAGATGAAATAGAAATTATAGTTCTGAAAAATAAGATAAATATAAAAAATATTTTATTTGAGTTTAGTAGGTGGTAAATCTAAAATAATTACTTATGTAATTTAAAATTTAATTAATTTTATTGTTAAAATTATATTTTAGTGTAAGATGCACAATAATTTTTGATATTATTAGATATAGTTTAATTCTATAAAATATAATAAAGGTAGATAATCTACTTATTTTACCCTATCAGAGTAATCCTTTAATCAGGCACTTTATTAATATAAAATTTTAAAAAAAAGGATTTCCTTTATATTTGAGGTATGAGCCCAAAAGCTTAATTTTAGCTTATTTTTAA